GCCAAAATTGATTATTGTTCCTATACAGTTCGAACTATCTATGGGGCATTAGGAATCAAAATTTGGATATTTGCAGACGAGGAATAATGGGCCTTTCGTTGTCTTTCTGTTCCATCCATCCGGCAATTGAATAAAAAATCACAAACTCGTTCATTTTTTTCCGTTCAATCAAAAAAATGAGAATTTTTTCGAATTCTTAATTCTATAGGGTTGAATAACAATTCGATTGACTCCATCTCCATATAATTGCTATGCTTAGTGTGTGACTCGTTGGTTTTTTATTTAGAGTTAGGTTAGGATTAAAAAACAAAGGGCCATCCCCTAGTATGAACTAATAACTATATAACTAATAACCAGCTCATTGCTTCGTATTATCTGGATCCAAGGAACCAGTCGCTATATGATGTATTGATCATATTGTTGTAGCAACTGAAGCATTTTTTTTTACATAAAAGAAAAATCAATCTATAAGGTTGTGAAGCAAAAACAAAGGGATATGGATAAATGGAGGGGTGAGAGAAAGAAAGAAAAAGAATAGCAATGATATATGATTCCAATATGTATGGTCTATGAACTATCTTATAAAAGGCAATGTAATAAAGCATTAATGTATTCGTCCATAATTAATAATTAGATTCGATGAATATGAATACAATTTATACGAAAAATAAAAAAGAATAAAGAGCGCCGAGTCAATAAAGACTGAGAAGATTGATTCAGGAACAAATTTTATTAGGAGCTCCATTGCAGAGTTCGGGCCTAGTCATTAATCGAGAAGCGATGGGAACGACAGAACCTGTGACTGAGGAAGATTCCCTTGAAAACGAATCCTAATGATTCATTGGGTGGGATGGCGGAACGAGCCAAGAACCAATTCATTTATTCTGATAGGTCATGGAACGCCCCTACGAATGAAAGGGATGTTGAAAGAGCAAATATTCGCCCGCGAAAGCCTTACTGGATTGCTAAGTTTTGGGCAATTCAATAAAAATAAATAAAATAAAGGTAAAAATAAATGAAGATTCATTAATTATAAAATGGAATTTATCATTTTATTTTATTCCTACGTGTACGTGACAGATTATATCTCAAAAAATTCCATGATTCATTATTCATTCAATTCAAAATATATACAATATTATTTAATCGTTTCATTCGCGAGGAGCTGGATGAGAAGAAACTCTCATGTCCAGTTCTGCAGTAGAGATGGCATTGAGAAACAACCATCAACTATAACCCCAAAAGAACCAGATTTCGTAAACAACATAGAGGAAGAATGAAGGGAATATCTTATCGAGGCAATCGAATTTGTTTCGGCGGATACGCCCTTCAGGCACTTGAACCCGCTTGGATCACATCTAGACAAATAGAAGCGGGGCGACGAGCCATGGCACGATATGCGCGTCGTGGTGGAAAAATATGGGTACGTATATTTCCAGACAAACCTGTTACAGTAAGGCCTACCGAAACACGTATGGGTTCGGGGAAAGGATCTCCCGAATATTGGGTATCCGTCGTTAAACCGGGTCGAATACTTTATGAAATGGGTGGAGTATCAGAAATTGTAGCCAGAGAAGCTATTTCTATAGCTGCGTCCAAAATGCCTATACGAACTCAATTCGTTATTGCGGGATAGGGATATGGAACGAAAGGAAAGGGGCCTTGTGATGAAAAAACCGCAGTTTTTTTATTTCTGGACAAACAATCTTTCTTCTTTTTTTCTTCGCCCTTTAGTTAGTTAGCATTGAAAGAAAAAAGAGAAAAATAATAAGAATGATATGATTCAACCTCAGACCTATTTAAATGTAGCGGACAACAGCGGGGCTAGAGAATTAATGTGTATTCGAATCATAGGAGCTAGTAATCGCCGATATGCTCATATTGGTGACGTTATTGTTGCTGTAATCAAAGAAGCAGTTCCCAATATGCCTCTACAAAGATCAGAAGTGATCAGAGCTGTAATTGTACGTACATGTAAAGAACTCAAACGTGACAATGGTATGATAATACAATATGATGACAATGCAGCAGTTGTCATTGATCAAGAAGGAAATCCCAAAGGAACTCGAGTTTTTGGTGCGATCGCTCGGGAATTGAGACAGTTGAATTTTACTAAAATAGTCTCATTAGCTCCTGAGGTATTATAAATAGATTCTAAATAAATACTAATAGATGAAAACATAATAAAACATAAAAAAAGGGAGGTTCATAGTAAGATATCTGAACTGAATTAGATTCCATTAATTAGTAGAATGCATTAGTAGATTGTTTCTCACGCATATACCTTTAATAATTCATGAAAAAAAAAGAGTAGAGCATGCTGATTATATAAAAACCCGGAGGCACCAATAATTATAGTTCATCATGGGTAGGGACACTATTGCCGAAATAATAACTTCTATACGAAATGCTGACATGGATAAAAAAGGAACGGTTCGAATAGCATCTACAAATATCACTGAAAACATTGTTAAAATACTTCTACGCGAAGGCTTTATCGAAAATGTGAGAAAACATCGAGTAAGCAAGAAATATTTCTTGGTTTCAACTCTGCGACATAGAAGGAATAGAAAAGGGCCATATAGAACTGTTTTAAAACGTATCAGCCGACCCGGCCTACGAATCTATTCCAACCATCAACGAATTCCTAGGATTTTAGGAGGAATGGGTATTGTAATTCTTTCGACTTCTCGAGGTATAATGACAGACCGAGAGGCTCGACTAGAAGGAATCGGGGGAGAAATTTTGTTATATATATGGTGATCTTTATGATCTACGAATTGCATCCGTAGGAAAACTTCCTATTTTTTTTTTGAAAAAAGAGGAAGGGTTGTCTAATATCACTCCTACTCCATGAGTTGATAATTAAAGGGGTTACCTGGAATGAAAGAACAAAAATGGATTCATGAAGGTTTAATTACTGAATCACTTTCCAATGGTATGTTTCGGGTTCGTAGTGACTTTTCAACATTCCTCTCGTTCGGATACAATCGGAGGTTCCAAATTTCAAGAGACTTATTTTCTTTTCTTCGAAGGAGTAGATTCAAAATTAAAATAAAATTAAGGAGAAACAAATATGAAAATTAGGGCGTCCGTTCGTAAAATTTGTGAAAAATGTCGACTGATCCGCAGGCGGGGACGAATTATAGTAATTTGTTTCAACCCGAGGCATAAACAGAGACAGGGATAAATTTTTTATTAAAAGAGACTCTCCAAAGGACTCAATACACAAACAAATAAAGGACCCATTTTGACATGAAAATAAAATATACGTATATTTCTGACTCATATTTAGGAGATGATAAAATATGACAAAAACCATAACAAGAATTGGCTCACGTAGGAGTGGGCGCATTAGTTCACGTAAGACTGGACGTCGAATACCAAAAGGGGTTATTCATGTTCAAGCAAGTTTCAACAATACCATTGTAACAATCACAGATATACGGGGTCGGGTTGTTTCTTGGTCCTCCGCCGGTACTTGCGGCTTCAAGGGCACAAGAAGAGGGACGCCGTTTGCTGCCCAAACCGCAGCCGCAAACGCTATTCGTACAGTAGTAGATCAGGGTATGCAACGAGCAGAAGTTATGATAAAGGGTCCTGGTCTTGGAAGAGATGCAGCACTACGAGCCATTCGTAGAAGTGGTATACTATTAAGTTTTGTCAGAGACGTAACCCCTATGCCACATAATGGGTGTAGGCCTCCTAAAAAAAGGCGTATATAGAAATAAGAATTGAGAATTGAACGAATTTCAAGAGAAAGAAATGATTAAATGATCGGATCAAATAATATGACTATGTTTCGAGAAGAAGTAGCAGTATCTACTCGGACACTACAGTGGAAGTGTGTTGAATCAAGAGAAGACAGTAAGCGTTTTTATTATGGACGTTTTATTCTGTCTCCGCTTATGAAAGGTCAAGCTGATACAATAGGCATTGCGATGCGAAGGGCTTTGCTTGGAGAAATAGAAGGAACATGTATTACACGCGCAAAATCTGAAAAGATACCACATGAATATTCTACCATAGAAGGTATTGAAGAATCCGTACATGAAATTTTAATGAATTTGAAAGAAATTGTATTGAAAAGTAATCTGTATGGAACTCGCGACGCATCTATTTGCGTCAAGGGTCCTGGATATGTAACTGCTCAAGACATCATCTCACCACCTTCTGTGGAAATCGTTGATACTACACAGCATATAGCTAGCCTGACGGAACCAATTGATTTTTGTATTGGATTACAAATCGAGAGTAATCGAGGATATCGTATGAAAACACCAAATAACGCTGAAGAAGGAAGTTATCCAATAAATGCTGTATTCATGCCTGTTCGAAATGCAAATCATAGTATTCATTCTTATAGTAATGGGAATGAAAAACAAGAGATACTTTTTCTCGAAATATGGACGAATGGAAGTTTAACTCCTAAAGAAGCACTTTACGAAGCCTCCCGTAATTTGATTGATTTATTTATTCCGTTTCTACATGCAGAAGAACAAGATAAAAATGTAGAGGACAATCAAAATAGGGTTACTTTACCCTTTTTCACTTTTCATGATGGATTGGATAAACTAAGAAAAAAAAAAGAAATCGAATTGAAATGTTTTTTTATTGACCAATTAGAATTGCCTTCGAGGACCTATAATTGCCTCAAAAGGTCCAATATACATACATTCTTAGACCTTTTGAATAAGAGTCAAGAAGATCTTATGAAAATTGAACATTTTCGCATAGAAGATGTAAAACAGATATTGGTCATTATACAAAAACATTTCGTAATTGATTTACCTAAGAATAAGTTTTTTATTTGTTGAAGTCCATTGGAATTGGAATGATTTCATCTTTTTTTTTTTTTGCTTAAATTTATTCAGCACGATCCATATATTATATTAAATATAGATTCAGAATTAACTGGAATAAACGTATCTAGGGAAGATTCACTTCCCTAGAAAGATACGTTGTGATATTTTATTTCACGGTGGAATCAATTTGAAAAA